CAATATTCCGATCCATCCCCTCTTTGCCGATTGAAGAAAGCCTTTCGTTTGGTCTCGTCGTGAGTAACCTTCCGCACCCACTGAATGAACGTATAAAACCCGATCCTTAAGCTAGTCTAGCTTCTGGAGTTAGAGCTGCTTTCTTTAGTGTCCTCGTGCGAACTACTTCTATCAGAATTCTTTCTTTGGACGATCGGAAAGGGTAAAGCCTAGCTACTCACTTAGCAGAGTCAAGCCTACATTATAAGGGCCTCGCCACTTGGTAGTTAAGTCCTTTTGTGCTCTCGCTACTTATTATTTTATTAGTAGTCGGGTACTTTCACCTCGATAGAGAACTTAACGCTCCCGGGACTCATAGCTTCGATAGCTGCTAGCCGCTCTTCAGGGCAGAGCAAGGACAAGGACTACGATAGCTGCTCTCATGACCGAGAGGATTGGATACGTACAACAGAACCTTGCGCCTCAAGGCCACTCGCTTCACCTTTGGGCGTTGGTAGAGATGTGGAATTAGAGGTCTTGTCAAGAGAGGGAGCTCTTAGAAAGAAGAAAGGACTGAACCGAAGTAGCTCTTCCTAGTCTTCTGCTTCTCTTTCTTCTTTGAAGGTGGAGTCTCTTTCCCGGGTCTATCCACTTCACTTTCTTCAGGAATGTGGGCAGAAGTCTCACCATCCTCCTCTTTGACTGCTTCTTTGGTAGCCCCCTTTGCCTTGGCATCTACAGCCAGGTTTGAAGGTCCAGCTCCCATAAGGGTGGACTGAGTATCTATAACTGTACCACTAGGGATCTCTATAGCCATAGAATTGGCTATTGCAGCAAAGGAATTTGTATGAGAAAGAGGCGGGATCACTGGGCCTTCTCCCACCGCTCCGTGGGCCTCGCCTTTATGAGGCCTCCTTAAAGCGGTTAACGAGATGACCGAAAAGCGGATAACGAGATGAGGGAACAGCGGATAAAGAGATTACTGAACGGCGGATAACGAGATGTAGGTGCGCGAAGCAAGGAAAGCACTAGAAGAATTTCCTTTGCCAAGTAGTTGGCCTGGCCCTACGCATCGTTCAAACCACGAACAAGAACTCTCTGTGAAATAATGGTTCATGGAGTCGAGCGCATAGCGTACCCGCACCGCCCGAAGAATAAGAAACTTCTGTTGAGTGCTCTAAGTTCAGGAGTGTCCCGTAGGACAGAATCTCCCAGAACCAGGACAAGAAAATAGACCGTGTCTTTGAATAACGGTTTCTCGCCTTGTCCGCCGTCTTTCGGATACTCTCTCTGACAAAACAAACCATCAGAGGGCACTGACTTCCACGTGGGAACCCACCAACTTCCCTGTTCGACGGGAATAAGACGGACCCTGGGTAAAGTAAAGAACGGTGGATCAATATTGGAAGAAACTCTTCACACGTTCAAGAATCGGATCCATATCCTTAACAGGAGATGTAATTGACTCGAATGTACCACGAGTCGTCCGCTTAGCTAGAGTCATCATCTTAGCTAGCGAGAAGAAAGATAAGTAAATTCGAACCAACAAAGAAATCCGACCTCTCAGTATGCATCCTAATCACCCTACGGTGATATGCGGGGATGAGACGAGGCAGACCGGGTAAGGGAGATCGATACAGGCAATAATGGGTGAGTCAATTCACCACCATAAGCCATCTGGAGCGATGATGCACATTGTTTTAGATAAAGCGCAGCATACAACGGTCCAGATTTCTTAACGAGCCTGACCACACCCTTACTGAATAGGTAAACCATAACAAAACTGGACTTGGTGAGACCCTCGAAGATCATCAGGACCACTTTATAGCCAAACTGATGATCGGGAGTCTTCGAACAACCACAAGTTAGGAGTGGATTTCTCCCATAGCAGGGAGTTCAAACTATTCTTTAAGAAGGAGGGCTTGCCTTCTTCATAGTCTATATTAGTAGACGAAGGAGACGGAGACGAAGACGGAGCTAGCTGACCATAGACGAGGCAATTCATGTTGGCTAGCTGACTGGCTTAAGAAGGGATTGCTCGCTCTTGTTCCGGTGCCAGTAGCCTACCTTTCCTTCTGCCTTGTGTTCCAGTTGGCGGTAGTGCTGGAAGTTACGACTCTATGAATCTTTTAGAAAAAAGTGAATTAGAAAAAGGAGGAAGTGACGGCTCTGGAAGAGTAATACATTAAGAGCTCACCTGCTACGGAACCTGCGGTTATTCCTTCGTGGATGACTTCTTCCGATTGACAGCTCTCAGTCGGTTAGGAGAAGGAAAGCAAAGGAACTTCGAGCTTTGCGCGAAAGAAAAGAGGTGCCTAAGAAAGCATACGGTGGTAAAGAAAAGAGGAAAGATGCGAGTGCGAACTTCTGTAAAGGGAAGTCCCCACTCAACGTAGGCTCACTTGGCTACTCTCTTTCCCAATTACGTACGTTCCTAACTCCGAAAAGGAAAACTAGAAAAACAGCTCTCAGGCGGTTAGTGCGAAGGAAAGCAATAGAACAAGAACCCAAACAAACCTTC